TGGGATCTATTCTGGGACATACAATGCATTACAGACGTATGATCATTACCCTTCAACCGGGTTATTCTATTCCACTTCTAGATAGAGAAAAGAACTAAAGGAGAATACTTAATAATACGGCGAAACATTTATACAAAACACCTATCCCGAGCACACGCAAGGGAACCGTAGACAGGCAAGTGAAATCCAATCCACGAAATAAATTGATCCATGGACGGCACCGTTGTGGTAAAGGTCGTAATGCCAGAGGAATCATTACCGCAAGGCATAGAGGGGGAGGTCATAAGCGCCTATACCGTAAAATCGATTTTCGACGGAATCAAAAAGACATATCTGGTAGAATCGTAACCATAGAATACGACCCTAATCGAAATGCATACATTTGTCTCATACACTATGGGGATGGTGAGAAGAGATATATTTTACATCCCAGAGGGGCTATAATTGGAGATACTATTGTTTCTGGTACAAAAGTTCCTATATCAATGGGAAATGCCCTACCTTTGAGTGCGGTTTGAACTATTGATTTACGTAATTGGAAGTAACCAATTAGGTTTACGACGAAACCTAGAAATCGATCACTGATCCAATTTGACTACCTCTACGGGATAGACCTCAACAGAAAACTGTTGAGTAACGGCAGCAAGTGATTGAGTTCAGTAGTTCCTCATAGAAAATTATTGACTCTAGAGATATGGTAATATGGAGAAGACAAAATTGTTTGAAGCACGCACAGAACCGGAAGCGCCCCTTGTTTCAAAGAGAGGAGGACGGGTTATTCACATTTAATTTGATGGTCAGAGGCGAATTGAAAGCTAAGCAGTGGTAATTAAGACCCCCGGGTGAAAATAGGGATGTCTCCTACGTTACCCATAATATGTGGAAGTATCGACGTAATTTCATAGAGTCATTCGATCTGAATGCTACATGAAGAACATAAGCCAGATGACGGAACGCGGAGACCTAGGATGTAGAAGATCATAACATGAGCGATTCGGCAGATTTGGATTCCTTTTCTATATATCCACTCATGTGGTACTTCATCATACGATTCATATAAGATCCATCTGTCTAGAGATCGTCATATACATCTAGAAAGCCGTATGCTTTGGAAGAAGCTTGTACAGTTTGGGAAGGGGTTTTTTGAGAAAAAAGAAGAATCTACTTCAACCGATATGCCCTTAGGCACGGCCATACATAACATAGAAATCACACGTGGAAGGGGTGGGCAATTAGCTAGAGCAGCAGGTGCTGTAGCGAAACTGATTGCAAAAGAGGGTAAATTGGCCACTTTAAGATTACCATCTGGGGAGGTCCGTTTGGTATCCCAAAACTGCTTAGCAACAGTCGGACAAGTGGGTAATGTTGGGGTGAACCAAAAAAGTTTGGGTAGAGCCGGATCTAAGTGTTGGCTAGGTAAACGCCCCGTAGTAAGAGGGGTAGTTATGAACCCTGTGGACCACCCCCATGGGGGCGGTGAAGGGAAAGCCCCCATTGGTAGAAAAAAACCCACAACCCCTTGGGGTTATCCTGCGCTTGGAAGAAGAACTAGGAAAAGGAAAAAATATAGTGATAGTTTTATTCTTCGTCGCCGTAAGTAAATACGTAACTAGGAATATGGAAAATTGCATTGCAATAATGCGATGGGCGAACGACGGGAATTGAACCCGCGCATGGTGGATTCACAATCCACTGCCTTGATCCACTTGGCTACATCCGCCCCTTATCCAGCTAAAGGATTTTCTCTTTTTTCCACTCATCATTATTCTATTTATTCTGACCTCCATACCTCGATCGAGATAGTGGACATAGGATGCCACTCTTTAAAATGAAAAAAAAAAGGAGTAATCAGCTGTGACACGAAAAAAAACGAATCCTTTTGTAGCTCGTCATTTATTGACAAAAATCGAAAAAGTCAATATGAAGGAGGAGAAAGAAACAATAGTAACGTGGTCCCGGGCATCTAGCATTCTACCCGCAATGGTTGGCCATACAATCGCGATTCATAATGGAAAGGAACATATACCTATTTACATAACAAATCCTATGGTAGGTCGCAAATTGGGGGAATTCGTGCCTACTCGGCATTTCACGAGTTATGAAAGTGCAAGAAAGGATACTAAATCTCGTCGTTAACTGAATTCAGAATAGAAAGATTCAGAATAAACAAAATTTATAGGATTCAAATAAAGTAAAGGTAGGCGGGGAATAACCTTATTTATGACAAGTTTCAAATTGGTAAAGTATATCCCTAGGATAAAGAAGAAGAAGAACGGGCTACGGAAACTCGCAAGAAAAGTTCCAACTGATCGTCTACTTAAGTTCGAACGGGTTTTCAAAGCACAAAAACGCATACATATGTCTGTTTTTAAAGCGCAAAGAGTTCTTGATGAGATTCGCTGGCGTTACTACGAGGAAACCGTTATGATACTGAACCTCATGCCTTATCGAGCATCTTATCCCATCTTAAAGTTGGTTTATTCGGCAGCAGCAAATGCTACTCATTATAGGGATTTCGACAAAGCTAATTTATTCATAACAAAAGCCGAAGTGAGTAGGAGTACTATTATGAAAAAATTCAGACCTCGGGCTCGAGGACGTGGTTTTCCTATAAAAAAAACCATGTGTCATATAACAATTGTACTAAATATAGTAAAGAAATCTAAATAACTTTTAGATCAACCTAAGATTTCGATTCCCAGTAAAAAAAAATAGAATAGAAAAATATGGGACAAAAAATAAATCCACTCGGTTTCAGACTTGGTACAACCCAAAATCACCATTCCTTTTGGTTCGCACAACCAAAAAATTATTCTGAAGGTCTACAAGAAGATCAAAAAATACGGAATTGTATCAAGAACTATATACAAAAGAATAGGAAAAAAAGTTCAAATAGAAAAATAGAATCAGACTCAAGTTCCGAAGTAATTACACATATAGAAATTCAAAAAGAAATCGATACAATTCACGTTATAATCCATATTGGATTCCCAAATTTATTAAAGAAAAAAGGAGCAATCGAAGAATTAGAGAGAGATATCCAAAAGGAAGTGAATTCTGTAAACCAGAGACTTAATATTGCTATCGAAAAAGTTAAAGAACCTTATAGACAACCTAACATTCTTGCAGAATATATAGCTTTCCAATTAAAAAATAGAGTTTCATTCCGAAAGGCAATGAAAAAAGCCATTGAATTAACTAAAAAAGCAGATATAAAGGGAGTAAAAATCAAAATTGCAGGCCGTCTAGGAGGGAAAGAAATTGCACGTGCCGAATGCATCAAAAAGGGTAGACTTCCCCTCCAAACAATTCGCGCTAAAATTGATTATTGCTGCTATCCAATTCGAACTATCTATGGAGTATTAGGTGTAAAAATTTGGATATTCGTAGAAGAATAACTAACCTTGTCTTCTCATTCTGGCCAGTGATAAAATAAAAAAGACAAGAGCCTTATTTTTATTTTTCCAAAAATCCCAGAAAAAAGAAGAAATTATACCTCTTTCTATAAGATTTAATGAAAATTGATAAATCTTTTAATATAATTGCTATGCTTAGTGTGTGACTCGTTAGTTTTTTCTTTAGGGTCAAAAAAGGAAACTCAAAAAAAAAAAACAAAAAAATTGAGCGAACCCTACTAAAAATAGAAAAAAACTTAGTAATTTTAGAAAATTAACTAATAACCAACCTATTGCTTCGTATTGTCGAGATCCTAACAAAGAAACAGTCACTATGTGAATAAATACATCTATCATAAATGAGTAGATCTATCATATAGTTGTAGCAACTGCATTTTTTTCTCTAAAAAAGAAACCGGATTCTAGGTTGTGAAACAAAACTAAAGGGATGTGGATAAAAGGAGGGATGATAGATAGAAGGAAGAAGAATAAGAAAGATATAAGATTCCAATGTGTATGGTCTATGAATTACATCATAAAAGGCAATGTGATAAAGCATCAATATAATAAAATAATAAAAATAAGAGAGAATTAAAAATCGTAATTTTGTGAAACAATAAATAAAAATTTTAAGCAATAATAAAGAGCAGCCCAGGTTAATAAAACTGAGAAAATTAACTCGGAAAGTTTGGAAGCTCCGTTGCAGGATTCAAACCTAACCATTAAAGGAGAAGCTGTGGGAACGACAAAACCTATGACTGCATAGGATTGATTTTATTGAAAAGAATCCTAATACTTCATTGGGTGGGATGGCGGAACAAACCAAAAAAATTGCTTTATTTGATAAGGTTATAAATTAACAAATAAGACAAGAAAGAGTAAATATTCGCCCGCGAAATCTTTATTGGATTAGAATACTTTACTATGATTCAATAAGGGTAAAAATAAGGATATTCCTTATAAAAAAGACAGATTACATTATCTACAAATATAGAATTTGTATATATTCTAGATCTTCTTTCTTGACTATATATTTTTCTATTTTAAGAAATGCAAAATAAAAAAAACCTATTCTATTATATATTGATGTGTATCTATCCGTAATATTTTTGAATATTATGGAATTAGAGAAATTTACACGCTTTCTCATTTCATTCGCGAGGAGCTGGATGAGAAGAAACTCTCATGTCCAGTTTTGCAGTAGAGATGGAACTAAAAAAGAACCATCGACTATAACCCCAAAAGAACTAGATTTCGTAAACAACATAGAGGAAGAATGAAGGGAAAATCCTGCCGAGGCAATCGTATTTGTTTTGGTAGATATGCTCTTCAAGTACTTGAACCCGCTTGGATTACAGCGAGACAGATAGAAGCAGGACGAAGAGCAATGACACGATATGCACGTCGTGGTGGAAAACTATGGGTACGTATATTTCCCGACAAACCGGTTACACTAAGACCCACAGAAACACGTATGGGCTCAGGAAAGGGATCCCCCGAATATTGGGTAGCCGTTGTTAAACCAGGTCGAATACTTTATGAAATGAGCGGAGTATCTGAAACTATAGCTAGAGCAGCTATCTCCATAGCTGCCAGTAAAATGCCCATACGAAGCCAATTTCTTAGATTAGAGATATAGACCCCCCCCAAAAAAAAGGAGTATTGAAGAGAAAAAACCCCAGGTTTTTCTTCTGGAGAGACAATATATCTTTCATTCCTTTGCAGTGAAATAACAAATTGAAATCCAAATAATATGATTCAACCTCAGACCCTTTTAAATGTAGCGGATAACAGTGGAGCTCGAAAATTGATGTGTATTCGAGTCATAGGAGCTGCTGGTAATCAGCGATATGCTCGTATTGGTGATGTTATTGTTGCGGTAATCAAAGACGCAGTGCCCCAAATGCCGCTAGAAAGATCCGAAGTAATTCGAGCTGTAATTGTACGTACATGTAAAGAATTCAAATGTGAAGACGGTATAATAATACGCTATGATGACAATGCAGCAGTTATCATTGATCAAAAAGGAAATCCAAAAGGAACTCGAGTTTTTGGCGCGATTGCCGAAGAATTGAGAGAATTGAATTTTACTAAAATAGTTTCATTAGCTCCTGAAGTATTATAAATACTAGTAGATGAGATATAGATCAAAGAAAAAATTAGTAGATTGTGTTTTACGTATATGCTTTAAAATCCAAAATAAAAAGAAAAAGGAAAACATGTTGATTATCTAAAAATTAGGAGGAACCTAGAATTAGAGTCTTATGGGCAAGGACACTATTGCTGATTTACTAACCTCTATAAGAAACGCAGACATGAGTAAAAAAGGAACTGTTCGAGTAGTATCTACAAATATTACCGAAAACATTGTTAAAATACTTCTACGAGAGGGTTTTATTGAAAGTGTTCGGAAACATCAAGAAAGTAACAGATATTTCTTGGTTTCAACTTTGCGACATCAAAAGAGAAGGACTAGAAAGGGAATATATAGAACTAGAACCTTTTTAAAGCGTATCAGCCGACCTGGCTTACGAATTTATGCTAACTATCAAGGAATTCCTAAGGTTTTGGGCGGAATGGGAATTGCTATTCTTTCTACTTCTCAAGGTATAATGACAGATCGAGAAGCTCGACTAAACAGAATTGGGGGAGAAGTCTTATGTTATATATGGTAATGGCCCCGCCTATAGTACCCGAATTCTATCTCGAACTTCCTATTTTGAAAATGCAAATAGAAAAATAGGAGAAAAAAATATGACAGAAAAAAAAAATAGGAGAGAAAAAAAAAACCCGAGAGAAGCAAAAGTTACTTTCGAAGGTTTAGTTACGGAAGCCCTACCCAACGGAATGTTCCGAGTTCGCTTAGAGAATGATACCATCATCCTGGGCTATATTTCAGGAAAAATCCGATCCAGTTCTATACGAATACTGATGGGGGATAGGGTCAAAATTGAAGTAAGTCGTTATGATTCAAGCAAGGGGCGTATAATTTATAGACTTCCCCATAAGGATTCGAAGCGTACCGAAGACTCGAAGGATACTGAAGATTTGAAGGATATCAAAGATTCAAAGGATTAGGTTTTTCTAGGATAATAAATTCCAAATTTCAAAATTTAAGTGAAGAGGCTTATTTTTTCCCAAAGAGTAGATTCATAGTTTAAGAAAGGAATACCTAAATATGAAAATAAGAGCTTCCGTTCGTAAAATTTGTACAAAATGTCGACTGATTCGTAGGCGTGGGCGAATTAGAGTCATTTGTTCCAATCCGAAGCATAAACAAAGACAGGGGTAATCTTTCGAAAAGGGAGCTTTCCTTTCTAAAAAGTAAAAAAAAGTACCCACAGAAATGTCTAAATTCCGAATCCCTAAATTAAAGTAAAGGATATATTTAACCCTGAAACGGATATCTTTGTATCTTTTTTTCTTTTTGTTATTTCTAACTCATATTTATGAGATAATAAAATATGACAAAAGCTATACCAAAAATAGGTTCACGTAAGAAAGTGCGTATTGGTTTGCGTAGGAATGCCCGTTTTAGTTTACGGAAGAGTGCACGTAGAATAACAAAAGGGGTTATTCATGTTCAAGCCAGTTTCAACAATACCATTATAACTGTTACAGACCCACAAGGACGGGTGGTTTTTTGGTCCTCCGCAGGTACTTGTGGATTCAAAAGCTCAAGAAAAGCATCACCCTATGCCGGTCAAAGAACAGCAGTAGATGCTATTCGTACAGTGGGTTTGCAACGAGCAGAAGTTATGGTAAAAGGGGCTGGTAGCGGAAGAGATGCCGCATTACGAGCCATTGCTAAAAGTGGTGTACGGTTAAGTTGTATACGCGATGTAACACCTATGCCGCATAATGGATGTCGACCTCCTAAAAAAAGACGTCTGTAAAAGAATTAAACCGCTTTCAAGAGAAATAAACGATTCAATGATCAAATAAATACTAATCTATTATGGTTCGAGAGGAGGTAACAGGATCCACCCAAACACTACAGTGGAAGTGTGTTGAATCAAGAGTAGATAGTAAGCGTCTTTATTATGGTCGTTTCATTCTGTCTCCACTTAGAAAAGGTCAAGCGGATACTGTCGGTATTGCCTTG